GGTTTTCCCTTACTTTGTCCGTGTCAACAAAAAATTTGAAATACCTCGACTTTTTCAGAACAGGTCCGAGTCCAATAGCAATGATTCGAAGCACTTCTTTTTCCATTACACTATTTTGGAAACCCAAGGACTTGATCGTATGGATATGTAAAATACAGGATTTCCAATCCTAGCAGGAAAAGGAGGGAAACGGATACTCAATTGAAAGGGAAAGTGAGTAAACAGAATTCCATACTCGATCTCATAGATACATATCTAATTCTGTGGAAAGCCGTATTCGGTGAAAGTCGTATGTACGGCTTGGAGGGAGATTTTTCATATCTTTTGAGATCCACCCTACAATATGGGGTCAAAAAGAAAAAGCCAAAATAAGTGATTTGTTTTTAGCCCTTATCAAAATAAAACTGATTCTTGAACCTCTTTCACGCTCATGTCACGTCGAGGTGCTGCAGAAAAAAAAACTGCAAAATCCGAATCCGATCCAATTTATCGTAATCGATTAGTTAACATGTTGGTTAACCGTATTCTGAAACACGGAAAAAAATCATTGGCTTATCAAATTATCTATCGAGCCGTGAAAAAGATTCAACAAGATACAAAAAAAAATCCACTATCTGTTTTACGTAAAGCAATACGTAGAGTAACTCCCGATATAGCAGTAAAAGCAAGACGTATAAGCGGATCGACTCGTCAAGTTCCTATTGAAATAGGATCTACACAAGGAACAGTGCTTGCCATTCGTTGGTTATTATGGGCATCCCGAAAGCGTCCGGGTCGAAATCGAAATATGGCTTTCAAATTAAGTTCCGAAATAGTAGATGCTTCCAAAGGCCGTGGCGATGCCATACGCAAAAAGGAAGAGATTCATAGAATGGCAGAGGCAAATAGAGCTTTTGCGCATTTTCGTTAATCCATGAACAGGATCTATATAGACACATAGATCCATGGATCCATACATCTCGATCGGAAAAGAATCAATAGAAAAAGAAAGAATTGGACTCAATCTTTCTTGAAACAAACAAAAAGGAAAAGAAAGATGAAACATAAATCATGGATCAACTAAGCCTTCTCGGGGGCTTGCTTAAGAGGGGAATCTTATGGAAAGAAATATCATGGAATAAGGTTTGATCCTGATCCTATTCATGGGGATTCCATAAATATCCCATTCCAAAAATAGAAAGTTCAAAATAATTGGGACTTTTTCGTAGATTGGATGCAGTTACGAATTCATGATCTGGCATGTACAGAATGAAAACTTCATTCTCGATTCTACGAGAATTTTTCGGAAAACTCTATCTATTCTGGTGTGGATGGCAGGCAGGCCTCTCTTTCTTGGTTTCGCCCAGTCATTAAGAACTTGATTCTTTCTATCTATTATATATCGATATATAATAGATAGAAAGAACGCTCACTCATAAGTAGTCCTATTGAAATAAGTAGTCCTATTGAAACCAAGAAAGAACCCCTCACGTACGAAATTTGAAAAGATCTCCTTTCAGATCAAACAATTCCATCGAATTGAGTATGACTGTATGTGTGATAGCATCTACTATAACCAGGAATATCGATGAACCCAATTCTTGCAATTGCTCAGGATAACCTCTTTTCTTTTAACTTCTAGGTCTATTTTTTAGTTCAAGATCCCTTTTCTTTTACTAACTGGAATAAAAGAATTAGTAGATCTTTTCCGCCAAAAATGGAAATGGGCTGGAGTTATGAACTTATAATCATGTAATCATGGAATCGAGAAAGAGGTTTGATTTGACATCTTTTTGATATATAGCTTGATATATTCCTCCGGATAATTCAAATCGAAGCAATTTGATTTCTGACTCGGACCTATATGGCATGGCCGATCGATAGAAATACTCCAACACTCCCCCCTTGTCATATATTCCATATATTACACTAGATAGATATCATATTCATGGGATATGATTCACTTTCAAGATGCCTTGATGGTGAAATGGTAGACACGCGAGACTCAAAATCTCGTGCTAAAGAGCGTGGAGGTTCGAGTCCTCTTCAAGGCATAATCATAAACAGATAAGATACTCGGCATATCAATATTGATATGCCGAGTATCTTAATCTTATCTGTTGATACGAAGTATTCCGGCGATCCTCACGATCCGAGTCCGAGCTTAGGCAGCGGATCACGGAATCTTGGTGATCTTCTCTATCTAATGAATGAGGAGTCCGTTTGGAAATCGTGCGCGCTGCGCCCCGAGTATACGAGTATATGATTAAATTAGTTATTTAATTCAACCAATGATTCGTTATTGGAGCAGATAGCAACAACCATTTCAGCGGACATGCTTCCGATGGAGGTTTCATTAGTCGAAATTTTTTGATAGTAATAGGCTCTTTCGCCGTTCAAGAATTCTTGTTTAGGCAGTTCATATCATCCACACATAGTGATCTAAGATTTAAATTCTTCCATGTTTCAGCAGTAGCATATTGTTCCATGGAGCTAAGGCCAAAAAGATGAAAGAAACAAGTGTTTCCACGACTCTACCATCGGCCAATTCTGTTCCACTGAATCCCCTATGGGCACATATCTTTACGGCTAAGGAATGGGGAATCTTTCCTTTGTTACATGAATCAAATGTTTCATTTCATCCAGGAAAAGCCATTTCTTTCTCAACAATGTCTTTGTCATTTGATCCAATAGCGTTCGGTTAGATAGGAAAAAATTTGATAAATACTGATAACTCTCGGTTAGAATCTTAGAACGGAAAGAATTAGATAATGAACTATTGGTTATACTCTTGCGATCAATAAACAATTCGAATTCTTCCGTCCTCCTGACAAACCAGCGTTTAGACATAGATTTATAAGAACTTTTTTGTCTTCGGTAAGCAATAAGCCCCTTTAGTATCTCTTCATCTGCTTCATCTGCAAATAATTCTCGACGTGAAAACACAGAGACATAGAACTCCTCCTTTTGGAGTAGGAAAAATAATAGATCCGCGGGGTCCCAAATGAATTGACTTGTTAGAAAAAAGCCTTGTTCTGTGTCAGATCTATCTCGTGTCTGGTACTCCATGGTTTCACTCTGCAAGAACTCCGAGTAATTCTCTGGAAGCTCATCCTTCATCCCTGGAAGCCGATCCCAATCCTTCATCCCTGGAAGCCAATCCTCCCTCCTTATAGGCTCATCCTCCCTCCCTGGAGGCTCATCCTCTTTAGGATAAATGTCCCGAAATGACCCAGCCGGATAGGGAAATCCCAATTCAGTGGGACAATCAAATAGATTGCCATAAGGGCGCCATATTCTAGGCGACCAACCTATTTCATTGAAGAAATCCTCCTCCTCCTCCTCTATTTGTTCCGGATCGAAGAATTCCTCTTTTACCGATTCGTATTGTTTTTGTTCATAAGAACAAGTTACATTTTGCATGATATCTAACGGATTCCTTGGTTTGGGCCGAAGAAGTAATGTCACTCGATTATTATCATTATTATCAAACTTACTGCAATCTTTTTCTGTCCGTGGGGATCCCGCCAAAACCAGAGCGTCTTCTGCTTCTAATAGTAATAATAGTAATAGGCCATGAACTATATTCGAATCATTCTCAAGGAATCCATCAGAAATGATCCGATCTTTTTCATCGAGTGTAGACCAAAGATCTTGAGCGACCGATCCGGCAGAACAACTCAAAAGATAAAGAAGTATCGTGAATCTCTTCATATTCGTTCTAAGTTCGAGGTACCATTTGTACAAATAAAAATCCCCCCCTACCGGACATCTATTATTCATATAGATAGATATAGGATCTATGGGGAAATTACTTAGAAATACATTTTGTGCGATAGCCCTTCCTATCTGATAGAAAAGGACCCTATGATTCTTAATCGATTTTAGATGGGGTCGAAAACGCCAAGTTGTTCTATGAAGAACTGATCTAATTGTATTCATTTCTATAATGGATTTCTTCTGTCCAATATGAATCGATAGGACATTATTGATAAATGCTCCAAGATCTCGTACATTGGAACCCATGGTTAGGGTCCCGAATCCATTAGCATGGAATATCTCCTTTTCCAAGTGAAATCCCCTAGTATATGAAATAATGAAAAAGTACTTTCGTTGTTGTGGAGGAACAAGCCTTCGTACCTTAATGCATGTACTGAATTTATCCGGAGATATTAGACCGGGATCCACTTTTTGGGGAATATGAGTCGAAGCAATAACAAGAATCTTTCCAGTGGAACAATCCCTGGAGAGATAGTTCTCTAATAGAATGAGGTCTAAGAACTCCGACCGATGCACATCCAGATTATGAATGTTTGGAATCCATACTATGCAAGGAGACATTGTTTTTGCGAATTCTAATTGGATTTCGAATTGAATGATGATCTCAATATCAAGATCAAATTTAATTATCGTATCTATACACATATAATCTATAAGCTTAAGTAGCATCTTGATATTGAGATCATTCTTATTATCATTATCATTATCAATCTTAAAGTAATCATCACTATCCTTAAGATCCTCCAAATGGTGCTCATCTACATTCTCTCCTATATTTATAGCCATAATAGCTTGGACCTGAGAAAAAAGAGACTGAAGCTGAAACGGAATCCCTTCAATATACATATAAAGGTAATTAGCTGTATAGAAGAATTCATAAAAAAAAGCAAGATTCATGTCGATCTTGGTCGCAAATACCGTAATTAAAGGAACATAGGAGTTTGTCGCTAGGTGTTTGACCAAACAGGATCGTCCAATTCCTATAGAACCTATCACTAAAATATTTCTAGAACTAAAAGGGAATAAGCGGAGCGAAAAGGGAATTTCATGAGGAGATGGAGATGGGGAATGAAAACTATTGGCCCCCCCCGAGGTTTGTGAATCAGTGATTGTCTGATAATGAGCAAGGAATATCCGTCTTTCTGCTAAACAGGATCTATTGAACTTATAATTCATTATATCTTTTTGATGAATTATGGATCGTAAGAAAATATATCCCGGTTGTTCAATCATTTGATAACCAGAGTCATTCTTGAATAAATGATCACTATGTGTCAGACTCAATAGAAGTTGATCAATTCTTTTTTCTGTCGTTAAGGTGGAGAACTGAATCAAGAAGTCTTTTTCTTTATCATCAATACAATCACTGTCCGCGACCAAGGATTCTATTTTACCATCAATAAAATAACCTTTCACGTTTTTTCTTTTTATTATTAATGAATACATCTCTTTAGTTGTACGACTTAGATGCCTCGTCTTTCTCGAAAAAATGATTGTATTGATGAGATTTGGTATGATACTTATGAGATTTGGTATGATACTTATTGGTATGATATTCCAAGGAAAACGTATTAATTTGACCCCATGGGCAACCAATAGTATGTTGAAACCAAAAACCCGTATCCGTATTTCTTCCAGAAAATATTTGAATTCTTTCAGAAAAATGTTCAGAAAAACTGGAACTGGAAAGAGATTATTTGACCAGAAAGAAAAAGAATTCAGTTCAGATGTAGGATCAGATGTAAGATCCTGATCCAGAAATTCTTGCAATTCCGTTATGTATGATGGAATCGTCAAATATTTGATCTTTTCTAACTCTGTCTGTAACCTACTAAAGCTAAAGACTCGGGAAAAAAAGAGAAGATATATAGAAACGAGATATCCAGCAACAAGAAGAAGTAAAAAGATTGAATAGAAGAACTCCCGAGGATTTGTGGATATCAGATGTGCCCATATCAATACGGGTGACTCATTTTTTCGATGAATCTGTTCTTCGAACAGAATAAGATTAAGATTCTGTAAACATTGACTCGAAATCTCACTTATCAGAGTCCATTTTATCAGAGTCCATTGTGGAAGAATCTGTGGAAGAATCTTCTTAAGAATTGGCCGTGATAGATCTGATCCATGCATCATATCATGAAAAATGGATACAAATTTTTGATTGCTACTTAGTATCGGCATTAGTATCGGCATTAGTATCGGCAATGGGTCTGAAAGAATATCTAAAAGGGTGAATTTTAGATATTTGCACCCTGTCGAAGTAAGTAACCATGGCATATATGTTTGTAACAGATTCCATTTTGAGAAATTTGAAAAAGCACTATCTCGTTTTTCTTTTTTATTTAGACGAAGACTCCGTTTTTTCCTCTTTCCGGATAGTAAATCTTCCTCCGAACATGGAATGTACATCAAACCACCCATGCTTGAATTGAAACTGAGATACTGATGCAAGTTATTCCCTTCTGAATCAGATAGATTCATATCTGAAAGAGGCTGACAATAAGTTCTTTCCAAATTTTGTATTTGTTCCTCTGCGAGAGGTGTTGCAGAAATATCTGCGATCGAGTAAATAGCTCTACGAACGAATGGATCGGACCAAATTGGAAAATGAAAAGATTTGTACAATTTGTACAAGTTATACGTTTCATTACCACTTTGTGGGAAATCGTTAGGTATGAAGATGTCGGATACCTGTGACTCGATTGGTGAAATAACCTCTCTCTCCAAAAAAAGATCTTCTTTTTTACCGACGTACAAAGAAAATATTTTGTTGCGAATGGACAAGATATTGAGGAATTGTCCATATGTAAGATCATAATTATTGATACGGGTCTTTTCCACATAAAAAGGGAATCCTTTGTTACAATAGAACCAGAAGTGATGTGGACCATTCAAGAATCGAAGTCGATGTGCTTTATAAAAAGCAGATATCAATGAACTTCTATGAAATGGTTTCACGGGATTCAGCCAATTGTCTCGATCGTGGGATATCATTGAGAAATATGAATCCATGTTCTCAAAGTATTTCCTGCGATTCTTTCGAGTATGGAATGAGTCAATCATCCGCTTTGGTATCTTTTTGAAAAAAGATGGTAATATTGTTCCTTCATTGATCAATAATTTCGGTCTTTGGGAAGTATCACGATCATCCACATCCAAGAAGAAGGGTTTCAATTTCTTCAAATGAACGATTTGAACACCTATGGATTCTAACAACTGATTGCAGAGTTGATCATTCGGACCTTTCCATTCATAGATGTGGATCTCGGAGCTATGAATGGGGATATTCCCGATACTAACAAAGAAAAAGGGAAGTAAGTTGGATAACTTGGATAAAAGTAACTTGAATAACTTGGATAACTTGGATAAACAGAAACTAAGTGACTTATAAAAATCTTTTTTGTCCATACCATCGAACCAATCAATCGAATATTGATTAAGACGTAATCGATCGAACACTACTTGCACTACTTGAAAAGGATTCTTCTGTTCAGAAACGAAATGTTCCAAATGTTCCTGTAAATTCTTGGTCCCATTGGACCATTTGTATCTATATACATCAGGATCCCGATTCATGGATCTCTCAATTCGAGAAATAAGAGGATCAAACCATTTCTTCTGATTCTTTTTCAAATTCGATAAATGTTGGTTGATCATATATTTCATTATAGTTATATGATTCAGAGTCTCATTTCCTATTTGATCCCTTTGAATTCCATATTCGAAGTTGCGATCGGATCTATTCATTAAAAATAAAAAGAATCGATTCGATATATTTCTGATGTACCCATAGGTACTATATTGGATTTGAATCAGATTTCGGATCAATCTATATTGATTGATTGCCTTCATGATGTTGTTGCTAGCAAATACCGCTCCCAAATCATTCCCGCAGTAGATCCGGACCAATTTTTTTCTGATCCTTCGGGAAAAAGATTCACTCTCCTCATAAAAAGGAGGAGGTAAAACCAATAAAGATTTCTTTTTCGATTCATCTCTGGAGTTGAATACCTCGTTCAATAATTTTTGTTGATCCAACCCGTAGGAATCCATAGAAAAGGAAAATCCCCTATAATACACCAGATCCGGCTCAGTTATTGATAGAGTGAATAGATCCGCCATTTCTGGGAATCTCTCTTCTGATTCAAATAAATCCATTTTTGGATTTCTTTCATCTATTCCATGACCGGAACAAAGGGGGATACGCGTTACGCCACGATTTTTTGGAAAGAATGAAATCTTACCGGAACTGTCCATATCCGGGATGTGATATGGTTCCGAAGGATGAATTGAGACGGTATTTTGTAAATACGTAATGATCTTGAATATATCAACCATTTCTTTCTTTTCCGCTCGCCTGGAAGGGACAAAAGAAATATCTTGTTTTCTCTTAAACCATTTCTGATCTCTAGTGGACCTCTCAGTAGGATTCGAACCCAGATGAAGTTCTGACCATCTGTCAGAGAAAAAAGAACGAATTGATCTTGTAGGATTCCCAAGAAATTCTTCGATTTCTTCCGGAAATCGATCTGATTCTATCTCTGTTCGTTCCGTTTGAAGAACAGAAGGATCCCAAAGAATCGATCTCTCTTTGAATTGCTGAATCTGTGTTTTATCGATCAATGTGTGATATTCTGAATCCTCATTTCTAACGGAATCAAAATGATCTCTGGATTGATCAGAAAAAGATCCTTTCCATTGGCTGGAATCCGTTACTTGAACGAAAATAGATCTTGTGGAATCATATTGAATATTTGACAATACATTCCGTACCTTACTAAAAAACCGATCCTTGTTTACCAACCACACATTGTCTAACCCAATCCAATTCTCTCTCGAGACGTTCCTAAAAAAATCCGATTCGTGCTGATTCTTTTCCCAACTAACGAAGAGATCTTGGCGGAATTGCCACATATGAAATTGAGCACAATTCTGCAAAGAAATACCCCACTTGTTTCTCGAGAAGAGATGGGAAACATGCTCAATATCATTGGATTGCATAGTTGCCCCAGCTCCTTGTTGTTTGAAGAAACTATCCCCCTCAATTGGTCTTTTTTCACGAAGACCAGACATGAGATAACAAATCAAGTCTTTCCCTAAGATTTCGAATAGCTGTCCCGAATTCAAGTTGATTATGTTTCGTTTCTTCCTCGGAGAAAGACGATCAAACAATTCCGAATCATGGTCCTTGCGGATCGGATCATCCGTATAGGATAAAAAAATAAACTCCAGATATTTGCTACCTTTCTCTTTGAATGAGATCTCAATTCCAGCTACGGTTTCATTAGATATCTGACAACTAGAATCCCTCTTTTTTCCGATCCGGTTCCTCCACCACCGCGAACCCCGATTAGATTCAGGCATGATACACTTTTTCTTTATTGGATTTATTGGAAAAGTACTCTCTTGCGGATCCGTGAAAAAACTCTCAGAAATCTTTTTCCCTTTTGACAGTAGCGAAACAATCAACCTATTTATATTGGAAGAACAAAAAGATTCTTCCAATGTCTCATTTCTTGGTCCAATAGAATTCATAGGTATAGGCAGAAGCCACATCAAATAGAGATTTTTTCTTTCGACCATTTTTCGATTGTTCATACGAGATATAAAAACCACTACTCCAAGCAGTGCTACACCTTTGATAAGCAGTATTACACCTTTGATAAGCAGTACTACATCTCTGATAAGCAGTATTACACCTTTGATCGTAAAAGTAAAATATCGATTGATTCTTAGACCCCGTGAATTACGTGAAAGTAGGAGACCAAAAATTCGGGGGTCAAAGAGTTTCAGAAAACGTTCTTGATGGAACAAAATGTGAGTGAAAGATCCTACCACGGAATAGAAATTGATCCACGAATTCAAGAGATAGTGAGAATTCTTGATCTCTCTCAATATCTCTATCAATTCGAAGATCCAGAATTCGAATTCATGTCTTTGTCTTTTCATTACTTGATGTGTTTGATGTGTTTTCATTACTAATTCCTCCGTATACTCCCAGGAAAATAAAAATGGTTCATATGCTATATTAACCATAACCAAGGGTTCAAGATACCCTTTCATTCAATTATTCTAATTAGAATCAATAATCCGATTGATGTCAATACCTTTTGGTTCTTCACGATGTACGATGATCCCTGTTAAGCATCCATGGCTGAATGGTTAAAGCGCCCAACTCATAATTGGGAAACTCGTAGGTTCAATTCCTACTGGATGCACGCCAATGGAAACATTCCAT